GATAAGTAAGAAAGCGTTGGTGGGATCGGCGGGATGATGATGAGTATCTAAATCAATAAAGAAGAAATGGCAAGATAAATTGAATATCGATGGAGGTGCATTGCCGATGTGGAAAACAGGGCAGGGATTCTCTACAATGACACTGTAGACCAATTGAAAGGGATGTAGCGCAGCTTGGTAGCGCCTTTGTTTTGGGTCAAAAATCTCACTCCTGTCATCCCTACCTATTCTTCTCCTCTGGGCAGTCACGAGGGATCCATTGAGATCGATTCGGACATACATCATTTTCATTTTATGAGACTATATGTTTAGTATTGGGGGTACAAAAAGAATCCTTTTCTTTTTAGTCGTATCTACTGTGATAAGAAAGCGTTCTTAGTTCAGTTCGGTAGAACGTGGGTCTCCAAAACCTGATGTCGTAGGTTCAAATCCTACAGAGCGTGATTCTGTTCTTGTTAGGTCTAATTAGAATTCAAGAACTTCACTCATTTGAACAGCAACCTGAATTGAACCTCCTGCGGATAAAAAAAAGGGGGAAGTCAATAAAAAAGAGATGTTAATGAATCAAAGGTCCAACTGATCGCCGCGTCTGTATTGTAAATATGCAGTTACGAATAATCCAGCCAAAAAGTAATAGGAATTAGACCTAACACGATTCCCAATAGAAAAACTTCAATCATTTCGATTTATTTGAAAGGGGAAAAAATAGAGGGTTCCAAACCTAAATAAACATCCGAATCGCCCATGAATCTCAATGACCAAGAATTGGCAATTGACGCGGGAAGGAACTATAGAATACCTGGAATCGAAAGATTTCTTTTTTTCAATTGTTCATTCAATGAATTTATAATAAGTCTTCCTCAGACCAATAAAGAGAGCTGGGGTTATAGTTGAAGCCACCAAAACCGAAAGAAGTAGTTATATTCTAATAGGCATGAAGGAGCTAAATGAGATACGTTTTTATATAGTTATAATAACTAGAACTCTTTTAAAAAACTTACCTAAGTTTCCAGATACGAGGATAATAAAAAATACCAATTGACAGTTTGTTTTTGATTCATCAGTTATTAATATAAGGCACTAACAAAGATAGAGTGACAGAGGTATAAAAAAAAAAAAGATTCATCATCTGTTACATCTACTCATCCCACGATTCCGAATCAACAGACCCCATTACCGAGATATGGCAACTCTTTTTGAAAGTCATAGTAATAAGAACTGTGTCGTCTAACTTCATTCACAAAGAAATGGTGTAAGCGGAAGGGAAGGCGTGAATCCTCGATCCTAGCTAGTTTGATCTGTCGAAATAAGGTTCCCGGTTGGCTTTGTATGAAGAAGCCTATCTTTCTAGCCCTAAGTGAGCCATAGATTGTGAGTGAGCTTTCGGGGAGTAGAGATCGAGCGTAGAATACCAGTGGAAAAATTCTTTCTTTATTCAAAAAAATTTTTGAAAGGAAAAAGCGGAAGAGACGCTTCTCGCAAGCAGCAACCATCTATAGCGAGAGAGATCCCTTGTCTTTGTCGCCTACCTATGTCTAGAATAGCACGATAGAGGCCCAAGAGTCTAACCGCCTGCATTGATGGACTGAAGCAGGAATGAGAATAACCTAGTCTCCTTATGATTATGAAGTGAAGCAATGGAAGAGAGGAAACAAGCATAACTGGGAACCATCTACAGCTTGAACACTCCTTCTTGCCTTTCAATCTCGACCTACGCTTGGAATAGTGGCTTTCTTGTAGTAAATGAATCAGAACATATAGGTAGCAACTATCTCGAAATGGATAAGTAAGCCCCCCCATTTTTGAATGAGTATGGGTGAAAGGCCCGCTTTCACCTACGACTTTCTCATCAGAGGTTTAAAGAGGTAGTGATTCTAGGACTAGAGGGAAGTTCAAGTCGACCAATGTGATAGGCGAAGAACTAACTTCTCTGGTGTCCGTCAAAGGATTCGGAGGTAGGGGATGACCTGTAATTAATCTGGCTGTTCGGGTTAAAGGGAAGGGCCTCGTCGAAATCATCGGCTTTCTGCCCAACGCCACGGCCGTGGCCCTATTATTTAAGAATATTTACGGATGTATAAGGCCAGCATAGGCTGAGTCTAATTCACCATCCCGGGATTGAGTTCTGACCATAAAATGCAACTATCATGCTTGGATGGAAGGAGCATTCAATACTATCGAGGTTGGACGGAGGTGCCTCTTATCGGTCGGGAGTGAGTTGTGAATTCTGGTGATAAGGCTTGTGATGTTCGATCTAAGATATTCGGAATAAAGATCCGGATAGAATTGTTGGCTTTCTCAATAGCTTTCTCGGCCGGAAAAGCTGCTCCTAATTCCTATCTCGGTAGCTTCATCTTCTTCGGGAGCTGAGAATACTTCTGCTGCCGAACCGGGAGGGACAAAGAGGCTTACATGCCTTATTTAAAAAATGGAAAACACGTCTTTCTGGGGGTATTAAATCCTTAACTTCCCTAATTTGAATTTAGTGAGAAAGCGCGTATACTTGAAGGAAGGCGGAATATTTCACCCCTCATCCGGAGTAGTTTAGTTAGTTGTCAATAGCTTGTGATTCGGAGTTGTCGACCCGTCATTTCCAGTCAAGTAAAGGAGCATCTCCCTCTTCATCGCAGTCGCTCAATACGTTGTATCGATAGAGTGACATTTGCCTTACCCCCCATGATCCCTCTACCCGAGGGATCAATAAGCAACCGGGTGACGGGCGAACCACATCTGTTCCAATTCCAGAGGCTTTCTCCGATCGAAGTCGGATCAAATGCAAATATTCGATTCCAGAGGAATCGGTTTTTGGGAACCTCGGGCATTGGGTGTTCGAAGATTTCGATGCCTTCTATTCCGGTCAATGAACCGATATTGTGAGGGAGCAGCTAACCAATCTCATTTCTCAGAGAAGTCCATCGGTTTAGAGATTAGTTCATGCTCTTTCATCCCCTCGTTCAAGGAGTCGGAGATGGCTTGGCAGCAAGCATAGTGGCAGGCAGGCGATAGGATGTTAGCAGGATAGGCTTACTAAAGCTCGTGTAAACAATATTTCTAGGAGAGAAGACGGGGTGAGTTCTCCATCTCTCTTAGGAGGGTCTTCTGTCTTTTTAAAATTATATATATCTATTTTAGATGTTCGAGATCGCCTCCGTGTGGTTCATCCTAAGTAGCTAATCGAATATGCTTTTGTCTCTTGGAATCGTATCATCCATGGCGAGGGTCTCGTATAATAAGAGAACGGTTTTAGGAGTGATATGTTCATCTAACTAGAAATTTAATAAGAGAAGAAAGAGCAAGTAAAGTAAAAAAGTACGCCCGGTTCACCAGGTTCTACCACTGCGGGGCCCAATCATAGTCAAAAGAAGAGTTTGATCCTGGCTCAGAAGGAACGCTAGCTATATGCTTAACACATGCAAGTCGAACGTTGTTTTATCGGAGATATTTTAGATTCTAAAGTGACTCAGTTGAGTTCAATTCCCAACAACTCCCATGCTTTCCGTTGGTCAACAACCAACCATATACACCGCCAAAGAAGTCTGGCGTAAAACAAGACTTCTCAAGTCCTGCTTACCATAAAAAAGTGAGTAAAAGCAGGCGGAGCAGAATCTATAAAAAAAATACCAAATGGAACCAACTCTTGTCGTTCAATATCTACTTGAACTTGCTACTACTTATATGATCCCCTCGACTATTTGGATCGTTTCGACCTGGGCACTTTCCAGACGACTGCGAAACTTCACTCCAGAGAATTACCAGGCTCAAGTACGTGAGACTCTGGAAACCAATCTCATTGAGAAAATGAGCGATCCCCTTGATAGTCTTTATGGGGAGTATGGTCTGACCCCACCTACCCGTTCCGCCCTCTTTCCAAGGGTCATTCGGCACTTGCTTGACGAGAACCCGAATGAAGACAGGTTGACTTTATTAACTTTTATGTATAAAAGCTTGCTCGAAAATGGGCAAGAAAGCGGGGTCTTCAGTCAAGTAGTTCACGCTAACTCTTTTGGGTGGCGGATGAGTAGGCCAGCATGAAAGTTCCATTTCAGGGAAGGACGACGTACTATGATACTTTCTGTTTTGTCGAGAGGAAAAGGGGATCCAAATGCCCCATCAATAAAGTGAGGGCTTTCCGGACCTTCCCCAACCCTCACTCCCCCTTTTTCAAAAAGAAGCCCCGCTAGGGGCCCCTCTCTGATAAGGAAGAAAACGAAAGAATCTCAATTTTACGACAAATCCGGTCCGATGGCTGTTCTCCACTAACCACAAGGATATAGGGACTCTATATTTCATCTTTGGTGCCATTGCTGGAGTGATGGGCACATGCTTCTCAGTACTGATTCGTATGGAATTAGCACGACCCGGCGATCAAATTCTTGGTGGGAATCATCAACTTTATAATGTTTTAATAACGGCTCACGCTTTTTTAATGATCTTTTTTATGGTTATGCCGGCGATGATAGGTGGATCTGGTAATTGGTCTGTTCCGATTCTGATAGGTGCGCCTGACATGGCATTTCCACGATTAAATAATATTTCATTCTGGTTGTTGCCACCAAGTCTCTTGCTCCTATTAAGCCCAGCCTTAGTAGAAGTGGGTAGTGGCACTGGGTGGACGGTCTATCCGCCCTTAAGTGGTATTACCAGCCATTCTGGAGGAGCAGTTGATTCAGCAATTTCTAGTCCTCATCTATCTGGTATTTCATCCATTTTAGGTTCTATCAATTTTATAACAACTATCTCCAACATGCGTGGACCTGGAATGACTATGCATAGATCACCCCTATTTGTGTGGTCCGTTCTAGTGACAGCATTCCCACTTTTATTATCACTTCCGGTACTGGCAGGGGCAATTACCATGTTATTAACCGATCGAAACTTTAATACAACCTTTTCTGATCCCGCTGGAGGGGGAGACCCCATATTATACCAGCATCTCTTCCGGTTCTTCGGTCATCCAGAGGTGTATATTCCCATTCTGCCTGGATCCGGTATCATAAGTCATATCGTTTCTACTTTTTCGGGAAAACCGGTCTTCGGGTATCTAGGCATGGTTTATGCCATGATCAGTATAGGTGTTCCTGGATCTCTTGTTTGGGCTCATCATATGTTTACTGTGGGCTTAGACGTGGATACCCGTGCCTACTTCACCGCAGCTACCATGATCATAGCTGTCCCCACTGGAATCAAAATCTTTAGTTGGATCGCTACCATGTGGGGGGGTTCGATACAATACAAAACACCCATGTTATTTGCTGTAGGGTCCATATTTTTGTTCACCATAGGGGGACTCACTGGAATAGTTCCGGCAAATTCTGGGCTAGACATTGCTCTACATGATACTTATTATGTGGTTGCACATTTCCATTATGTACTTTCTATGGGAGCCGTTTTTGCTTTATTTGCAGGATTTCACTATTGGGTAGGTAAAATCTTTGGTCGAACATATCCTGAAACTTTAGGTCAAATCCATTTTTGGATCACTTTTTTCGGGGTTAATCCGACCTTCTTTCCCATGCATTTCTTAGGGCTTTCGGGTATGCCACGTCGCATTCCAGATTATCCAGATGCTTACGCTGGATGGAATGCCCTTAGCAGTTCTGGCTCTTATATATCTGTAGTTGGGATTTGTCGTTTCTTCGTGGTCGTAACAATCACTTCAAGCAGTGGAAACAACAAAAGATGCGCTCCAAGTCCTTGGGCTGTTGAACAGAATCCAACCACACCGGAATGGATGGTACAAAGTCCTCCAGCTTTTCATACTTTTGGAGAACTTCCAGCTATCAAGGAGACGAAAAGCTCTGTGAAGTAAAAGAAAAAAAGGTCGCCGATTGCTACTAAGAACCTAACAGAACTTTTCAAAATTGAAAACGGATCAGTCGACCTGGTCTACGAATCTATTCTAACTATCAACGAATTCTTCAAATTTTAGGCGGGATGGGGATTGTAATTATTTATACTTCTCGAGGTATAATGACAGACCGGGAGGCTAGATTCGAAGGAATCGGCGGAGAAATTTTGTGTTATATATGGTAATCCTTCTGATATCCGAATTAGATCCTAAATTTACTATTTGTGAAAAAAAGAGAAAGGGCGGGTTGTATAATCTCACTCCTCCCCCATTAGTTGATACTTCAAGGAGGTTTTACCCGGAATGAAAGAAAAAAAAGAAACTGGTTCACGTAAGAATGGACGTCTTGGTTCACGCAAGAGTGCACGTAGAATACCAAAAGGACTTATTCATGTTCAAGCAAGCTTCCACAATACCATTGTGACTGTTACAGATGTAAGGGGTCGGGTGGTTTATTGGGCCTCCGCCGGTACTTGTGGATTCCGGGGTACAAGAAGAGGGACACCATTTGCTGCTCAAACTGCAGCGGGAAATGCTATTCGTACAGTAGTGGAGCAAGGTATGCAACGAGCGGAAGTTATGAAAAAGGGTCCTGGTCTCGGAATCCCATCTTCCAAGGTCAGGAGCCACGGAGCCAGAAGACCGTTCGACGATCCTACTTCTGATGTCATCCCCTTCTGTTCCCTCCCTGTTGAATATCCCAACTATTCTCTATCCAATTCCGGGATGGATCATGAAAGATTTTGTCTTGAAATGCCGATAAGGAATAGCCAGTTATAGAAGCGGGTGGCAGGGAATGAAAGCACTCCTGTGCTATCAAAGTAGAGATATTAGTTAGAGCTAGGGGCAGGCCATCTATTCCTGCTTGACTTTCTTCAAGATACGAAATGAGCAGCCGTTTTTCGTGACATCATCTCACTATTCGGCAAGTCAATCCCGCTTACCGGCTCAATATATCTCTCAATAGATTCGCTTGCCACAACGACCGGACAGGATAGGAGATCGCCCAACCTTCCAATTTCTCTTTCTGAAGCAACTATAACGGATGGTTCCCTACCCACTGGGGATTTTTTTTCCCCCGCTCCAACTTCGGATTCTTGGAAATAATCCCCGGTTCTATGATTTAAGGTTAGGAGTTTCATTCTTAGCAAGATCCCCAGCTATTGAATCTGTTGTCGTCGGCGGGGCTACTTCTTCTTCTTTCGAAATGAGAAGAATAGCGTAGTCAAAGTAGGCCAAGTCGGTAGCCTTTTCTTAAACTCTTGGGAGAAGGGCTGTAGGATTAGAAAAAGGCCTAACTGCTGTTGAAGGAATAGAGGCTGTTTCGGCTCTTGGAGTAAGGGGAGAAGGGCTGAGTGCCGGTGAAATGCTTTTTGAGACCCACTCAATGGAAATTTATTTAGGCAAGATCCCACGTCCAAGAGTCTGATTCTGATTCTGCTTTCACTCTTATCAAGGAAGGAGGCCACCAAACCAAAGGGGAGGTCTTTGCTTGCTTTTCCTGTTAGAGATGCTAGTCTTTTTGTAATAACTGCTCTGAAGATGTTTTCAGGAATAAGAGAAGACGGTGCTCTTTCATCAGCTCTTTGGCTATTTGCTTGCGATAAAGAAAGAGTGAATTGATCCGAGCCAAGTAGTTCGGCTAAGCCGGAAAGAAAGAGTTAGATCCTCTTTGAGATGAAATGCGGCAATGTCCTAATCAAACCAGGCGCAAGGTCAATGATTTCGCTCAAGGCTCAAGGCATAAAGGCTCTTATTCCTTCTGCATTGGTCTCGGAGGGCCCTCGCTCTAAAGGGTTGATGGCAGCTATCCTGCTCTGTCAGAGATAATTGGAATGGAATTGGTGTGGTTCGCTAGCTCTTTCTTTTGAGACGAAGGAATTCCGAATAAAGGAAGGCGGTCGTGATAGGGAAAGGCCTTTCCTTATTACCAGGAAAGAGAAAATGGGCCAAATCGCCTGCTAGAGAAGAAGCTCTTAGGGAATCGATCTAGACTAGATGAGATGCCGGTGCCATTAAACTAGCTGCCAGAACGAGTTCAAGAGATGAGGATCCAGGTAGTGAAGTCACCCTCGGGGGAAGAATCATTCCATTCACTTGTGAAACTGCTAAGAAGAATAGCTTTTCTCTGAATCCACCACTCACTCTCTTTCGGGTAGGGTTAACAAGAAAGTCAAAGCAATCTCCTCAACCTAGAAAGAGAACTCCGGGATCTTCTTTTTCTTCTTAAGAACCCGAAGGCGAACTAATCCGTCTTGGTGCAGCTCCTAGTCCTGATCGATTGGCTACCGGGTGTTCACTCAAACTAAAAAGAAAAAAATGGAATATAGAATCCGGATCCTCATCTCCTTCCCGCTTTAGTTTCACTCTTATCTCGGTTGCTAACCGGTGTGGGAGATGAAGCCAAGTCCTTTCCCTTCAAGGATCTAACTGCCACTCTTTCTAGTTTCATTCAACTGCCACTAACCCATATGCTTAAAACATCTCATTGGAGGTGGGATAGAGCTAATTCTGGGATCGAATGTCTCTCATTGTGGTCTTGATTTTAAGCTAGTACAATCAATGATTCTGGTATGAATTTGGTAGTCATCTTGATCTCTTCTCTTGTCTGTTTTTTTTTTTTTTTTTTAATAGGTCTTCTCCCTTCGATCCGCGAAGTAGGCAAGCAGGAATCTCTCCCCTTTTCTGTTTATGGATAGAAAGAATATCTCCTTAGGAGAGTCTTTTATGAGTTGACTGTAACCCGAAGGCTTCTTTCAATCGATCTAGTAGGTAAGAAAGAAGATCTTCGTATAGTTAATGAATTAAAGCGAAACCACTAGGTTAGATCTCGTCTGTGATCCCTGGGCTTGTTAATTGAGAGAGAAAGCCCTACTATCGATCGTGGCCTTCATTGAGTGCATTTTTGGCTCTTTGACATAGTAAGGCGGGAAGGCATGAGCAAGGCACTTACAAGGCCTTTCACAGCTCAAATCCATTAAGCCGCTAATCCCTTTTCTAGCAAAGTCCCAGCAGGCTACCTCATCGGGAAATCTAAATTCTTTCACCGAACCCAGGGGGGGCACGATGAATACATTGATTATCTGGGTCCGATCGTCGCTAGAGGCCCGTCGACTATAATACACTGTTCGAAATTGATTCGTTTCTGCCGAAACAAAACGGGATTGGCTATCTTAACCTTAGCAGTTTTGCGAGCAAACGTAGACGAATGCTTGCAAGACCAGCAAAGCCCTACTTATTAGGAGGGGACTCTTTGGCACCTTAGAGAAATTCCTTTACCTAGGGGATCAAGTGGTAGTTGATCAATGAACTAAGATCTTTCGGTATAGGGCGAAGGTAAGGGCTTGGGCATGGCACGAGGGTTGTTAAGCTCACATCCGTTGTAAGACTTTGTAAGAAATGCTGGATTGTGCCCTCCGAGCAGAAGGTGTCCTCAGGGCTTAGTTGGGTTTGAGTAGAAATCCTGATTACGTCGAGTGGAGAGGCCTTAGTGTTCAACGCACCACGTCCATCCTTATGGAATCCATCTGGACAGCTTACCCTTAAACTTTTGAAAACCCCAGAGAAGAGAACTTCGAGGATACGCGGTAGACATGCTTTTCCCAATAATCTTCAAACTTTTTGCTTATGTAATGGGGGAGGTACCAGCTGATGTCTTTGAAGACATTCAGAAGGACGTTCGAGATATGGAGGGGTGCTTTGGGTTTGATCTGAGATGGGTTCATGCCAGGCTGGGTGCAGTGGCCAAGGCAAGATTTGATACCCATCATCTCGAGGAGTACGCCCAGACTTCAGCAGCGCTCGAGAAAGCTACAAGTGCATTGGCTCAACTTGAAGGAGAGTTGTCTCGGCGTAGTGAAACTGCTTCTGCCCATTTGGTGAACAACTCTGTTGCTACTAAAATGAAACATTTTCCCCTCGAGGGAGTGGTTATTTTCCCGATGAAATCGAGGGCACAAGTTTGAAATGGGTAGGGAGTTCCACGGCTGGAGCATGTATGAGGTTGCCATGTAGTTGACAAACCTTGCACCTCTTAACAAATGTTGCTGAATCTATCTCCATAGTTGGCCAAGAGTACCCCAGGGTCATCAGGTGATCATATATCTTTGCGCCGCCAATATGTCCTGGGGCGTGGGCTTCCTCGAGAACCTG